TTATATCGGTTTTATATTTAAAAGTTCATAAATCACTAATTGTCTAATTAATTTAATTAAATATAAAAATAAACCGTAAGCTTCGTCTTTATATTCAAAAAGAGGGTTACGTTGACCGTAACCCCGCCAACCGACTGCATCTCGAATTAGTGACATATTTTGTAAATGTTCTTTCCACATAATATCAATGTATTTTAACATAGTGGCGCGTTCAATTTCTCTCATTAATCCAATTTCTACTGTTTCAATTTCTGCTTCTTTTAATTCATAAGTAAGCCAAAATTGTTGTTGTAAATAATTTTTTAATTCAAGTTTTGTATAAGTTGGATTATATTTAGTAAATTCTTTTAAGTTTAAACTTGTTCCTAGTAAATCTTGTAAAATATTATTTAAAATTTTAATATCTAAACTTTCACTTTCTTCAACAATATCCGTAATAACTTGATCACCTAATGCTAAAATTTTCTTCCGTACGGAATTACTTTCTAAAACATTACGACGTTCATAAAAAATAACTTGTCTTTGCTTATTTAAAACTTCATCATAATCAAATAAATATTTTCTTGAATCATAATTCCGATTTTCAACAGTTTTTTGTGCACTATCTAAACTTTTAGTTAGTAATGCGGATTCTAATGGAACATCATCCAATAATTCATTTGTCATATAATCTTGAATACTGGTTGTACCAAAAACGCGCAGTAGACTATCATCTAAACTTAAAAAAAATCTTGATTTTCCCGGGTCACCTTGGCGGCCACAACGACCTCGTAATTGATCGTCAATTCTTCTTGATTCATGGCGTTCAGTTCCAATGATGTATAATCCACCTAAATCTTTAATAAACTTGTTATCTTTTTCTTGGATTATTTTTAAACGAGTAAAAACAACTTTAAAAATTTTTTGCAATACTAATTTATGACTTTTATCAAGCTTTTTGACTTGGTCAATCTCATTTAAAATTTTTAATAGATCAATTGGGGTTAATTCTAAAAATTCTTTATCATTCAATAAATCATTAAAATAAAAGTTTAAAGGTGTATTATTTTCTTCAATTAAATTTGAAATAATTGAATTATTCTTAATTAATTCACGTTTATTTTTTAACAGCAATAGGTAACCATATAATTCTTTTTGAATTTTAAATTTAATATTTCCCCCAAGAACAATATCAGTCCCCCGGCCAGCCATATTTGTTGCAATTGTAATACTTCCTTTTTCCCCTGCTTGGGCAATAATTTCGGATTCTTTTTTTACATTTTCGGGCTTTGCATTTAAGATACTATGCGGTAAATTATAATCAACTAATAATTGAGCTAAAATTTCTGATTTTTCAACACTTGTTGTTCCAATTAAAATAGGTTGACCAGTTATTACAATATCATTACATTCTTTGGCAACCGCTTTCCATTTAGATAATTCGTCACGAAAAATATAATCAGGTAGATCATTACGTTTATTTGGTTTTGCCGTTGGAATTGCGAGCACGGGTAAATTATAAATTTTTTCAAATTCAGCTTCAGCTGTTTTACCAGTTCCTGTCATGCCAGATAATTTAGGATATAATAAAAAGAAATTTTGGTATGTAATTGAAGCTAAAGTTTGATTACCTCCTCTAATAGGAACACTTTCTTTTGCCTCTACTGCTTGATGTAACCCATCACTCCAACGTCTATCAGGCATAATACGTCCTGTAAACTCATCAACAATAACAATTTCATTATTTTTAACAATATAATGAACATTATTAAAAAATAAAGTACTTGCGCGTAAAGCATTTACAATAAACGGAATCCATGGATCAGTTTTATTATATAAATCTTTAATATTTAAAAATGTTTCAGCTTGAATAATACCTTTTTCGGTTAAAACAATATTTTTACTTTTTTCATCAATTTCAAAATGCATTTGAACTTCTAAATATTTAACAACTTCTGCTGCAACAACATATTTCTCAATAGAATTCTCAGTTGTTCCCGAAATAATTAAGGGTGTTCGTGCTTCATCAATTAAAATTGAATCTACTTCATCAACAATACAAAAATTAAAAGGGCGTTGAACAACATCTTTAATATTAAAGGCCATATTATCACGTAAATAATCAAATCCTAATTCACTATTGGTAATATATGTAATATCAGCATTATAGTTAATTTGCCGTTGTTTAGAATTCATATCTTCTTGAATTAAACCTACATTTAAACCTAAAGATCGATGAATTTGTCCCATCCAAGTTTGATCTCGTTTAGCTAAATAATCATTCACTGTTACGACATGGACGCCTTTTTCTGTTAAGCCATTCAAATAAGCAGGTAAAGTTGAAACTAATGTTTTTCCTTCACCAGTACGCATTTCGGCAATTTTACCGTCATTAAGAACTAAACCTCCTAACAATTGAACATCAAAATGCCTTAATCCTAAAGTTCGTCTCCCAGCTTCTCGAGTACAAGCAAAAGCTTCAGGAGTAATTTCATTTAAATTACCCGTATTTCTATATTTCTTTTTCAATTTAATAGTTTGTTCTGCTAACTCTTCATCCGAAAATAATTTAAAGTTCGTTTCTAAATTATTAATTTCGTTGATTAAACTACTATATTGATTAATTACACGATTATTATTTAATAAACTTTTAATCATTTGATTTTATTAAGTTGTAATATATATTGTAAGATTATAAAGAAATGTTTTACTCCTTTATTAATATTAAAATAAAGATAGAATAAATATTAAATTTATTATATCATTATTCGATAATTTATAGAATTATTGGTAATATAAACTAAATATTCCTTTATAAATTTGTTTATTCTATAATTTAAATCAATTTTAAACAGTCAATAATATTAAAAATGAGCAAATTATTTATCTTTTTACTCCTAATATCATTACTTCGTTTTATTTTATTAATTCTCACTAAAAAATCAGAAACCTTTTTTAGCGCAGTTTCAAGTTCCGGAATTAGTTTTTTAGCAACATGCGGATATTTATTACCAATACATGAAAATTTAGAATATTATGATGAAGCATTGGACGAAATCCCTTTTATCCGTTGGTTATTACCGCCTTATATTGATTACCAACCAGGTGACCCAAGAATTAAAATCACAACTGATCCAGATTTATTTTCGGATTTGTTTAAATATGCCTCACAATACAGTTCATTTTTTATTTTTTTTGCTATTTACTTTATTATTATCCGATACGGTAAAAAATATAATATTGACTATTTTATTCGTTATAATGTTATGCACTCCATTTTAATTATGTTATTACAAGTTCCTTTAACATATTTTTATGTCGAATTAGTTCAATTTTTAACCTTAAGTGAATTTTTAAAATCCTTTACTCAAAATTTGGCTTCAAGTTTAATTATTGTTAACTTTTTTGTTATTTTTTATGCAATGTATTATTCCATTACGAACCGATATGTCAATTTACCTATTATCACTGATGCTTGTGAACTACATGTAGGGAAAAAAGAGTAGTTGTTTTATAGAAATGGTGAACTTGGATTGGCATAATCTTTTTGATCCATTAATCCCGATAAATAAGCTAACCGACCGGCTTCAACAGCTAAATTCATCGCTTTAGCCATTTGTTTAGGATTTTTGGATTGTGCTACGGCTGTATTTAGAAGTACCCCATCAGCCCCTATTTCCATTGCTAAAGCAGCTTCACTAGGTTTACCTATTCCCGCATCAACAATCACAGGTACCTTTGCATTTTCAATAATAATTTTAATATTTGTTAAATTTTGAATCCCTTGCCCAGAACCAATAGGTGAACCTAAAGGCATTACAGTTGCGCAACCAATATCTTCCAGGTGTAATGCTAACATGGGATCCGCATTAATATAGGGGAGAACGGTGAACCCTTTTTTAATTAAAAATTCAGCAGCTTTTAATGTGCCAATGGGGTCGGGTAATAAATATTTTGGATCTGAAATTACTTCTAATTTAACAAAAAAATTATCTTCTTGACCCAATTGGCAAGCTAATTCGTGCCCTAAAAAAGCCATACGGATGGCTTCCTCCGCTGTTTGACAACCTGCAGTATTAGGTAACAACCAAAGCTTTTGCCAATTTAATTCCTTTAAAAAACTAATATTATCATTATTTAAATTTGTAGGTAACCGTCGAATTGCAACTGTTATAAGTTCTGCGTTACTTTCATCAATACTTGATGTTGTATCTTCTATTGTTTTATATTTTCCAGTTCCGAGCATTAGTCTGGAATTAAAAAATTTGTTCCCAATTTTTAATTTATCCATTTAATTTAATTTAATTAGTTTTTAATTAAGACTCCCCAGGTAGGACTTGAACCTACGACCAATCGGTTAACAGCCGATTGCTCTACCACTGAGCTACTGAGGATAAGTGTGAGAACATTTTATCAGTTTTAAATAAAAGATTCAAGTAATATAAATATAAGAATTTTTTCAATTCTTATATTTATAGAATTATTTGATAGCAAGATTAGTATTTCGTAAAATTAATGATCTTAAAACGTTATCATCAAAATCTAAAATTTTATGAAATTGTTCTAAATTATTTGGTAGCATTGAAAATGTCATTTCAATAAAATTACCTTTTGTTTGTTCATTAATACTATATGCTAAATTTCTTTTGCCACGCGAAATTACAGAAATTTCAGAACCACCTAAATTTTGCAATTCTTTAGCATATTTAAATGCCCACGTTTTCAATTCACTATCATTAAATTCTTCATTTAGAAGAATCATCATTTCATATTTTACTTTTTCAAACATAACGTTATTATATTATCTTTCTTTAATACAAGCTTACAATTATATTACGCTGATATAGAGATGTCTGTCAATTTAAAAAAATAAAATTTATTAAATTTCTGTGTTGTATTTATCCCACCCCAATTCTTTTAAGCCACTATTTCTTCGTAACGGTCGTGTGATTAATTCTAAAATATCTTTGGCATTTGTAAATCCATGAATTTGAGCAAATGTAAATTCAACTGACCATTTTGTTGAGATCCCCCTTGCTTCTAATGGGTTGGCATGTGCCATTCCTGTTATAACAAGATCTGGTTGCAAATCTCGAATTCGATCAATTTGATTATAATTGTCAGGTTTTTCAATAATTTTTGGAACTCGTACATTATTATTTGCACAAGCTTTTGCTAATAAGTCTAATTCTGCTTTTTGATACCGTTTATCCATATAAGGGATACCAATTTCATACACAATCATGCCACAATTTATTAAGAATCTAGCTAACGAAATTTCTAATAAATTATCCCCCATAAAAAAGACAGATTTACCTTTAATTAATTTAATATAATCAGATAATGAATCCCAACTTTCCTGTTCACGGATATCTAAACCTTGTGGTATAACATTTAAAGCCGCACAAATTTTTTCAACCCATAATCTTGTTCCATCAGGGCCTATTGGAAATGGTGCTGAAATTAATTTACATTTTCTTCTACGCATTAGAGTTGTCGCAGTTCGACTTAAATACGGGTTTACCCCACAAACAAAATTACCTGGCTCAATGTTGGGTAATTCTGAATAACGTTTTGCCGGTAACCAACCATCCACAATAATATTTTGTTTTTTTAATTCTAGCGTAAGTTGGTTTGCTACTGAATCAGGCAATGAACCAAATAAAATTAAAGGTTCTTGTTCTCGACTATTCGTTTTTTGACTATTTCTTTGTTGAGAATTTGAATAAGTTTTTTGGGCTAAGGCTGCTAATACTGTATCTTCACCTTGAGTAAAAGCATAATCTAATCCATTTGCACGTGCAACAACTAATGGAACTTGAATTTCCAGTTCCAATTTTGGTGCGATACCCTCAAGATCCATTTTAATAATCTCGGTTGTACAAGTACCAATCCAAAAAATAACACTTGGATTTCGATCTTTTTTAATTTGTAAACAAAGTCGTTTTAATTCTTGGTAATCATTTAATTGGGCAGAAATATCCCCTTCCTCTAATTCTGCCATTGCATACCTAGGTTCTGCAAAAATCATTACGCCTAAAGCATTTTGTAAAAAATATCCACAGGTTTTTGTTCCAATTACTAAAAAAAAACTATCTTCAATTTTTTGATATAACCAAGCAACACAACTAATGGGACAAAATGTATGATAATTTCCGGTTTCACATTCAAATGATAAATTTTCTGTTTCTTTTAACACCATAATTTAAATAATTAATAATTCTTCAGTTTCTTCTTCAACAGTACTACCTAAATCAGAATTATTGTCATCTGGATTTAAATAGAAATCAGATAATAAACTAAATAATTCTCGATCTGGCGATTCTTTAGGAATTACACCTTCAGGTTCAGCAATTAATTGATCAGCAATATTTAAATAATAATCACAAACATAACTTAAAGATGGTTCAATATCAGCCATTTCAAAAAGAGTTTTTCCTTTTACTCGTGAGATTCTAATATCTTCAATTAATGGTAGAACTTCTAATACGGGCATTGGAACAGCAGTAATGTATTTATCAATTAAATCACGTGTTGCTGTTCTATTTCCAATTAAACCAGCTAATCGTAATGAATGGGTTCTAGCTTTTTCTCTTACAGAGGCTGAAATTCTATTCGCAGCAAATAAAGCATCAAAACCATTATCAGTAACAATTAAACAATAATCAGCATAATTTAAGGGTGCTGCAAATCCACCACATACAACATCGCCTAGAACATCAAACAAAATTACATCATACTCATCAAAAGCATTTAATTCTTTTAATAATTTTACGGTTTCCCCAACTACATAGCCACCACAACCCGCTCCAGCTGGTGGACCCCCGGCTTCAACACAATCAACTCCCCCATAACCTTGATAAATAACATCTTCTGGCCAGACATCTTCATAATGATAATCTTTACTCTGTAACGTATCAATAATTGTTGGAATTAAAAATCCCGTTAAAGTAAATGTACTATCATGTTTCGGATCACAACCAATTTGTAAAACTTTTTTTCCACGTCGACATAATGCTACCGAAATATTACAACTTGTTGTTGATTTTCCAATTCCACCTTTTCCATATACTGCTAATTTCATATAAACGTTTCCCTTAAACTAAATTTTTTTCGATAATTTTAAATAGAAATTATTAATTTCTATTTAGAATTATAACAAATATTTGAAATAACTAAAGAATTAAAATTTATGTTTATATAATAATACTCATATTTAATAAATCAATTATTTTTAATAATATTGTTGATTAAATCAAGTTTTTATTATTAGAATAATAGTATTATTAAACAATTTCCCTTAAATATTTTGAATTGGAGAAATTATATGGAATGGAATGATATTCAAAATTATTTATCTAATATTGTTTTTGGTGTACTGTTGTTAACCATGATCTTTTATTGGATGAGTTTAATTTTGTTTAAAAATCCAATTTTATCCGAGATTGGTAAGATTGGTTCAATAATATCTAATGTTTTATTATTTATTATTTTAAGTTCACGTTGGATTGTTGCAGGATATTTTCCATTAAGCAATTTATACGAATCGTTATTATTTTTAACCTGGACGCTTTTATCAACTTATTTAGTAGTTGAGCATAAAACAAAAAGTAAATTAATTGGTGCAACATTAATCCCGGTAGCATTATTGATTAATGGGTTTGCTAATTTAACATTACCTCCTGAAATGCAAAAAGCAAGTCCATTAGTACCTGCTTTACAATCAAATTGGTTAATGATGCATGTTAGCATGATGATGTTAAGTTATGCTACTTTAATCGTGGGTTCCTTATTATCAATTTTATTTTTAATTATAGCAAAAGGAAAGGATGTTAGTTACGAATCTTTAAATCAAAATAAAATTAATAATGATGATGCATTATTAAATAGTACGGCTGTTGCTTATGATGAATCAAACTCTTCATCACAAATAGCAACTGATAATAAATTAAAGTTATTATACAGTATTGATAATTGGAGTTATCGTGTTATTGGGTTGGGTTTCCCATTTTTAACAATTGGTATTATTGCTGGTGGTGTTTGGGCAAATGAAGCATGGGGTTCTTATTGGAGTTGGGATCCCAAAGAAACCTGGGCCTTAATTACTTGGTTAGTTTTTGCAGCTTATTTACATGCTCGAATAACAAAAAATTGGCAAGGTAAGCGAACGGCACTTTTAGGATCTTTAGGGTTTTTTGTTATCTGGGTTTGCTACTTAGGGGTAAATTTTTTAGGCAAAGGTCTACATAGTTACGGTTGGTTATCTTAAATAAAAAAAGAATCTAATAGAATAATTTCTATTAGATTCTTTTTTTAATAGGCTAAACCTAAACTTCTTGTCGTTTCAGCTCCTAAATAGACCCTTACACTTAAAAAATCAGTAGGACATGCTGTTTCACAACGTTTGCAACCAACACAATCTTCAACACGTGGAGATGAAGCTATTTGACCTGATTTACAACCATCCCAGGGAACCATCTCTAAAACATCTGTAGGGCATGCACGTACACATTGTGTACAACCAATACATGTATCATAAATTTTAACTGTATGGGACATCAATTTACCTTAGTTTTAATAAATATATTAATTTATAAAAAGATTTTATAGTTTAAGGTTTCTTAATTTAATTAAACCTTTACATTACAAATTATATTATATAATTTTAAAATTAATGAATAAATCTTTTAATTAAATATTTATGAAAATTAATAACGACTTATTAGAACGTGGTGAAGAATTATTAAAAAATAGTGATAATAAGTATCTTACAATTGTAAAATTAGCAAAATATGCAAAATTAATAATTTTACAAGATTTAAATTCTGTTAAACAACAAAAAACTGTAAAACCATTAGTTAATTCAATTTATAATTTTGATAAATTTCAAAAACCCGAATAACGGGTTTTTACTAAAAAAATGTAACCTTGCCCACGATTAAAAAATAATAACTATATATGAAATTACTTAAAAATGTTAGCTTTTCTATTTAAATGTTTTAAGTTTGTTTTTAAACCTTGGCATTGAGCTATCTTCCCAGGGGGTGTCCCCCCAAGTATTGTCGCCGCTATAATGTTTCACAACTGAGTTCGAAATGGGTCAGTGTGGTTCCACTATGCTAAAAACACCAAGGTATAAAATCTTACATGTAGCTAACTACATGTAAGATTTAATAAAATTCAAGTCCTCGGTCTGTTAGGACATCTCAGCACATACATTACTGTACTTACACTTAATGCCTATTAAACGGCTAGTCTCGCCGTGACCTTACTCACAAAATGTGATGAGAATACTCATCTTGAGGTGGGCTTCCCACTTAGATGCTTTCAGCGGTTATCCACTCCACACTTAGCTACCCAGCGTTTACCATTGGCATGATAACTGGTACACCAGTGGTGTGTCCTTCTCGGTCCTCTCGTACTAAAGAAGGCTCCTCTCAATATTCTAACGCCTACACCGGATATGGACCGAACTGTCTCACGACGTTCTGAACCCAGCTCGCGTACCGCTTTCATGGGCGAACAGCCCAACCCTTGGGACGTACTACCGCCCCAGGATGCGATGAGCCGACATCGAGGTGCCAAACCTCCCCGTCGATGTGAACTCTTGGGGGAGATCAGCCTGTTATCCCTAGAGTAACTTTTATCCGTTGAGTGACGGCCTTTCCACTCAGTACCGTCAGATCACTAAGACCGACTTTCGTCCCTGCTCGACTTGTAGGTCTCACAGTCAAGCTTCCTTCTGCCTTTACACTCTACGATCGATTTCTGACCGATCTGAGGAAACCTTTGTACGCCTCCGTTACCATTTAGGAGGCGACCGCCCCAGTCAAACTGCCCGCCTGAAACTGTTCTTTGACCAGCTAATGGTACAAAGTTAGAAATCTAACATTACAAGAGTGGTATCTCACTGATAGCTCAGATATCCCCGCGAGGATACCGTCAAAGCTTCCCACCTATACTGCGCAAATAAAGTCCAATTTCAATTTCAAGTTACAGTAAAGCTTCATAGGGTCTTTCTGTCCAGGTGCAGGT